TTCATATTCGAATGAACCTCGTAATCGTAAGAAAGTAGGTTTTTTAGCTATGGGCCTAGCAAAAGAGAAATCGAGATAGGTTCCTATAGGATCGGATTCCCCCCCTTTAAAATCGGACGTGAAGGTTTCCTCTCATCCGGCTCAAGTAGTTACACCAAATAAAAAAGGAAGTGAAACTTTGTTCGAAAAACCCTACAAAGAGCTACTCCTTACTCAAGTTCACAGTAAGAACCAACCTTTCATTGATTCCTTCTTCTTTTTTTTTTACTTTCATTTTATGAATTTTCTGAATTACTTATGACAAAATGGAAATGTGAAATTATTGAGTAGTCTATTCCCTGATGAATTTTTAAAAAGAAATACTTTGGAATTCGTAAGGGATTTATTTGTCTATATATCGTTCCATTCGATCTTTTAGGTCTCTACTCACCTCGATGGTTATGCCATGATGTCCCTTGAAGCATATATGCGATAGATAGACTCCTGTAACCATGCTATATTTGCTTGCTTAAACAGAATTTCTCTCTAAAAGAAATGGAATGGCTAATTCCACGAAAAAATCTTTTTTCACGAGGTATAACTGGCTATTTTATCTGTTACGGAATCGACCATGGATCAATTCCCCTTTCATTTGGAAGTATTGAATACACCCATAATTCTATTCTGAGTTTCATGTTATTTCTTCCAAAACACATGTCAGAGTTGGGGGCATCCCAATCGGATTGAATGGGATGACAGTTTCTCAATACGAATCTGTAAAATGAAAATCTTGATCAAATCACACATCGCAGTATACTAGGCCTTCTAATTGCTTAAGGGGTTTATCTAAAAGATTCGCGATATAACTAGGAAGACGTTTCAAATACCACACATGAGTCACTGGACATGCGAGTTTGATGTATCCCATTTGATATCTTCGTATCCGAGAGTCAACAAATTCTACCCCGCATTGTTCGCAAAATTTCGGGTCTTCTTTTTCAGCTCTGATCGCTCGATAATTTCCACAAGCACAAATTCCACTTTTTATGGGTCCAGAGATTCTTTCACAAAACAATCCATCTTTTTCTGGTTTATTGGTTTTATAATGAAAAGTATAGGGTTTTGTCACCTCTCCAACTATCTCTCCATTAGGTAGGATTTTGTTGGCCCAAGCCTTTATTTGTTGAGGAGAAACTGGTCCAATTCGAAGTTGTTGATGTTTATACCGGTCAATCATAGAATAGAAATGATGATTCATTCAGATCAAGCTTCCTTCCTATTAATCTGGAAGTTCTTCTCAGATACAAGGAAATGATTCAGTTCTAGAGCCAAAGATCGTAGTTCTCGAATGAGCAATCGAAAAGATTCGGGAGCACCCTCGGGGTTAGGTACTCTTCCTCCAATAATCGTAGCACCAAGTACTTCTTGACGAGCTCTAATATGATCAGATTTATAAGTAAGCATCTCTTGTAAAATATGAGCAACACCAAATCCCTCTAGAGCCCAAACTTCCATTTCTCCTACTCGTTGTCCCCCCTGCTTGGCCCTTCCTCTAAGGGGTTGTTGTGTAACAAGTGCGTAATGTCCACTAGAACGTCCATGGATTTTATCATCAACTTGATGAATTAATTTTAGGATATAGGACTTTCCTATTTGAACAGGTTGCTCAAACGGATCTCCTGTTCTTCCATCAAATATTCTGCTTTTTCCAGGATACTCGGGTTCAAATACCCATGGATTTCTTGTTTGCTTACTGGCTTCATATAATTCGGAAAACACTAGTTTTCTCGAAGCCTCTTGCTCATATCTCTCATCAAAGGGTGCTATTCTATAATGTCTCTTTAGCAGATTCCCTGCTAACCCGAGCGAGCATTCAAATATCTGTCCCACATTCATTCGTGAGGGTACTCCTAAGGGGTTGAAGACCATATCAACGGGTGTTCCATCTTGCAAATAGGGCATATCTTGTCTAGGCAAAATTTTGGAAATGATACCTTTATTCCCATGTCTTCCAGCTACTTTATCACCTACTTTGATTTCACGTTTCTGTAAAATATATACACAAATCATTTCTGAATTATAACTGGAACCATCCTTTTTCTGGATCCATCTCACATCAATAACGCGACCCCTTCCACCTATAGGTAGTTTTAGAGAAGTTTCTTTTGCAGTGGATACCTGCATACCAAGTATGGCTCGTAATAATCTATCCTCCGGGGAATACGAGGATTCGCTCGCTGTCTGAGGCGTTAATTTACCTACTAAAATATCACCTGTTTCTACCCAAGATCCCAGCATCACAATTCCATTTCTGTCCAAATTGCGGAGTAAATGAGCCTCCAGATGCGGTATTTCCTTAGTAATTCTTTCAGGGCCTTGGCTTGTCACATGAGTCTGAATTTCATATTTTCGGATGTGAAAAGAAGTATAAATATCTTCATATACCAGGCGTTCGCTAATTAGTACTGCATCTTCAGAATTGTAACCCTCCCATGGCATATAAGCTACTAATACGTTTTTT